CTAGAAACGTATAGGAAGTTTTCCCCTCGTACGGCTCGAGAAAAAATGATTCAGAGTTTTCTCTCTATATAGAATTCTAATGAATAGGAAAAGGATCCATAAAATGAATTAGACTATGATTTCACTCATTTTTTTCTTCTTCGCTCCTAAAAAAAAACATTTGTACTCATAACTCAAGTTGGATAATTCTCAAAAATGGCTCAAAGGAAAAGCTTTAGGCAATTTTAGTTATTGAGTGGTCTTTAACCCCCCCTTTTTTTATCTCCTATTTGTATTCTTTACTTTGATCCAATTATTGAGACAATTGAAATGGTGTTTCCTTGTTTTGGGATCCTTCCTCTTTGTTTTAAATCATTGGGTTTAGACATTACTTCGGTGTTTCTTAATCTTTTCAAAATGGTAGCAACATACCCCTTTTGTGATTTCTTTCTCCCAAAGAATCATACGCAGACTTGATTCTCGCGTGATACACTTTGGATCAAAAGAGTTTTCTTAATTCCAACAAATTTTATTTTTTAATTGAAACTTGCTAAAATCGGATCCTTTCGGTTTCTATATCGAAGATCTACTTACGAAGTTGTTTCAATTTATTGATTGGCATTAACCCTAGATCCTTGCCCCCGAGAAATTTCTTTTTTTCTACTCGAGCTCCATCATGTACTATGTTTATTTACATTACAACCCAACAAAAAGAGGGGGTGGAACAAATGATGTCGAGTCGAGAGCACCCTCATTCTGATATAAAATAAAATGGTGGATGTAAGAATAATAATCCACATCGGATCGCGTCCTTCAAGTCGCACGTTGCTTTCTACCACATCGTTTCAAACGAAGTTTTACCATAACATTCCTCTAATTTGGAACCCTTATGAAATTGATTCAATTATGAAATCATGAATAGTCATTGGTTCAGTTCAGTCGGTACATAAACATAGTAATTTATCCTTTTTCTTCTATACATAGATGGTAAAGATTGTTCTGAAAAATCTTAGCAAGGCCCATCTTTTTTTGTATCAATGCAACAACTTTTCTAAAAAAAAAAAACAAACTAACAGAAATATCTAAGAGAAATATAGAATTAGTATAACTAACTAATATAAATTATACGAATAAATGTAGTCTTTTTGAATCTCCATCCTCAACTCGATAAGCTAGGGCTAGCTTTAGATTGACATTGACCCAACTCCAACGTCTTCAAATATCAAAGATTCTACTCCTAAGGAATCGTTAAAAATGTTTTGAATTGAAAAAGTTTCCTATTTCATTCAATATTATTTTTTGAATAAAGTTTGACAGTAAAAGTAAAGACTCCATTTGATCATCAAACAAAGAGAAATCTCTCTTTCTTTTCGAACTGATTCATCAATAATTTAAAGTAGATAACTAAATCGAACAAAAAATCTAATTTCTTTTTTTTTGTGAAATGGCTAAAAAAGACTGATATACGGGAAGAGTTAGGCCCCTTGGATTCTTATTTTATCAATCAGATGGACGACTAGAAGGTTTTCATATTTATCAGATAGACCGAACACCCGTGATGGATATTCTATGTTAAAAATTTCTATTTTCACATTGAAGCAATTCCAACTCTTTTTCAAAAAAATCGAAAGACTGCTGTCACTGAAATACACCGAAATCAAACAATACATATAAGCTAAGCATTTCCTCATTTATCTGTATTTTCATATTTTGTTTAACCTGAGGTTAAGTAATCTTTCTGCAATTTTGCCATTCAAGTGAATAAATGTATGAGTCACCCCCCGTCTCAATTGTTAAATATATTTACAATTATTCATTAACGCCAACCACCAACTACTTACAAAGTTCAAAGAAAATACATGGGTTACATATGTAACTTGATTTTTTGTTAATGTGATTCGAACAGACACAGAGATTGAAATTCATAAATATCTTCGGTTACTGATTAACGGCCATCTATTCCCCGAATTCAATGGGAATGATGATTCATAAATCTAAAAAAGAGATCTTTTTTAAGTCCTTCCTACTATATTATTATTAGTTTACCCTAACCCAACCTTAAAAGACGTAATCCCATTGAGAAAATGGAATTAGTACCAAGAACCCCCTCTTACTCTTATTTAAGAATTCAGAGATCCCCAGAACGTTAAGATTACTAATTGGGATACCTTATTTAAGGTTAAGGGACTGGAAAAAATAAATAGGGAAAATAGGCCCCTTCGCATTTTGATTCAAAAAAAAATCGTTGAAAATCCAAATAGAGATGGGACCTAAGGTTTTTCTAAGTAACTAACTTCCCTCACTATGAAGTTAGTGGGCATATAATGAAAAGCCCACCCTTTTTGAATTCGCACTTTTGTGATCTATGTTACCATCTTACCTGGATCAAAAATATATTCAGTTCCATCTGCATGTCATTTGCAGTCAATCCCATTTAGTTTGTTGTGAAAAAAAAAGATAGAGATAGGATGCTTCTCTGAATCATTAAAAATCAAAAAAGAAACAAAAATCACACTCTATGACTAATATTCTACCTTTAAATAGAAGTTTAAATTCAAAAAAGGAATCCTTATTCTGTATTCTGATAGAATGGATACACTCTGGGACGAAAGGATTCGAACCTCCGAATAGCGGGACCAAAACCCGTTGCCTTACCACTTGGCGACGCCCCATTTAGATTTCTATTCGACACTACTAAAGTATAATATGGGTGTTGTGTGTTCGTCAATTCCAGTCCAACTATCTATAGAAAATCTTTTTCTAGAATAGATTAGATTCTTGTTAGGATTTTGACACATGTAGATATAGAATTCAACTCAATTTATTGATCATTACATATAATTCAATTAAGATATTGTATGAAAGTATGATTTCTTCTATTCTCTTTTGAGAATTAGAGGATTTTTGATTGGGCGGGTTCAAAGAAAAAGAAGGGCTTTTTGTGTACCTTACTTCATTTTTCCTTATTTATATCAATAACTCAACCAAAATGCAATTATCTCCAAGAACAAAATGTCTGTTATGCTTAATATCTTTAGTTTGATCTGTATCTGTCTTAATTCTGCCCTTTATTCGACTAGTCTTTTCTTCGCCAAATTACCTGAGGCCTATGCTTTTTTGAATCCCATCATAGATGTTATGCCAGTCATACCTTTGTTCTTTTTTCTCTTGGCCTTTGTTTGGCAAGCTGCTGTAAGTTTTCGATAAACTATTTAATACTATCCTAGAAAATTCATGATTTGTTCGAGACAGAAATTCTAACAATTCAGAAGATCAACTAAGTCTTACAGTATGAACCTTCGATTCAAACATGGAAAGTCGGGGATAACCTCGAGAAATCAAAACCCGGCTCGACCCATTTCGCCATTCTGACCTTTTTTCCAACGAAAGCCCCTAAATAGGGTTAGGTTAGGGTCACCCACAATATCTAATTGGGGGTATGAAATCCATTTTTGGTAATGAAGGACTCTTATTACAAATGACTTTGAATTTCAGAAAATCCTTTTCTATTTCTAGAAATCACTTTATTTTTTGGTGTCAAAATAGAATAGTTAGAATATTCTAAAATTTAGAATATATAGTATAAAAAATGGAGGATCTATTCTCTTTTCTCGTTTTTTTTTCAAAAAAAAAAATGATCTTGGAGATTGTGTCATGCTTACTCTCAAACTTTCCGTTTACACAGTAGTGATATTCTTTGTTTCTCTGTTCATCTTTGGATTTCTATCGAATGATCCAGGACGTAATCCTGGACGTGAAGAATAAAAAGGGTTTTTCATTTTCCTTGCTTGATTTTATCTCTTAGGATTTTGTTATCTATTCCACACGCTGAACTAGGCAAAAAAGGATTTGCAAAATTTGAAAGATAACTCAATCATCAAAGGAAACGGAAAGAGAGGGATTCGAACCCTCGGTACGAATAGCTCGTACAACGGATTAGCAATCCGCCGCTTTAGTCCACTCAGCCATCTCTCCCAATTGAACAAGAGAATAATGACTATGTTACATTACACATGAAGTAAGAAAAAAGTCTTGCTTTCTCTTTCTTTATTATATAGATATGTACAATTTTGACCAGTAATTTCATTTAGATAGAAGTAAGGGCTCGAAAGATCCAATAGACAAATATAAAGACAAATAAAGAAGACCCCTTTGATTTTGTTCCCCTTATTCCCATGGCCTGGCCTGGTCAATACCTAGCCGGGCCTTTTTTTGTTCCAACAAATCCTAGCTAAAAGATTTTATCTGGTTTGAACACAAAAATGCTTGCTATTAAAGCATCAATAAAAAGATGAGGGGTTATTTCCATTCTTATATATCTATTAGATTCTTATTATATCTATTCTATTTAATTTATATAAAATCAAAGTCTCTTTTCTTATTATTCCTTCTTCCTTTTTGAGTTCCTTAACAACCTTACGGAAATCTAAAATGAAACTGTGGATTCTTAAATAATAATGAATGCTCTGTTATGATTTCAGTTGTTTTAGTGAGCCATATCTATCAAAAACCTCCCAGCAAAAGAAAAAATAGAACTTGTTATTTAATTTAGTTATTTAAAAGAGCCCTCCTTTCCAGAATCTGATTCAATTGAAATCCCCCGCGAAAAACGTCGACACTCTTATTTTCATGATTAGGATCCTATCTTTCTTACGCCTAATTCCTCTGTTCGACAAAAGGTTCATTTGGATATAATAATTCTATTATAGTTATAGCGGCGGGTATAGTTTAGTGGTAAAAGTGCGATTCGTTCTAGTAAGCCCCTTAATAGTTAAGGGATCTTTCGGTTTGATTCATATTCCGATCAAAAACTTTATTTCTTAAAAAGGATTTAATCCTTTACCTTTCAATGACATATTCGAGGAAAAATATGGATTCTCGTGATTTGTATCCAAGGGTCACTTAAAAATGGAAATTTTGGATTATGAAATTACGAAACAAAATTTTAGAATTGGATCAATACTTCCAATTGAATGAGTATGCGTAAAAGATCCATGGATGAAGATAGAAAAGTAGATTTT